CAAATGTTTTTACGAATACGTTTTTTTGAGATAGAAGTACGTTTTTTTGGAACTGCCATGAAAAATTTGAAAAAGTTATTCATTTCTCTAGTTGAATGTGAAAGACATCTATTGGTCAAACAATTCCATTTTTTCTTTTTTTTTTATATCTCTGTCTATTTTCGTCGTGCTCTATTTATACATGTAACAAAATACACCAAAAAGTTCAAAAAAACCAATCCTTACCTAAGAAATTCCAAATTCTTTAAATTACTGTAGTTTTTTATTAGTTGGTCAAGCTCAAAAGAAAAAGAAAAGAGCAAGTACACATTTTTTTGATTTTAAAATTCGAATTAAACTAGTAGTTAATCAAAGGATACATGATTTTCTAAAAGTCATCTTAGTAATTTCGTCTTTTCTTTTAAGTCTATTTCTTCTCCCTGGTATTGAAACAAAAGTGTGGGATATTCTAGCGTTTTCTACAAAGAAAAAGAAATGTCTTTTATTCGAATGGAAAATAATCAGTTCTACCATGAATTAGTTAATGATTATGAATAAACGAACTAAAAAAAAAAGAACTAGTTCTTTTTTTTGGGGGCCAGTTTTGATATGAATCATCCTATTATTTATATCAATATAAAGTAATGTATTAACTACTCTATTTTGGTATAATTATTTGCTCTATGGATATAAATTATCGTAATACGTAATAATAATTGAATTTTTTTCTGCATTTTCCTAAAAATCTTACTTAATATTCAATATTAATAAAATGAATTAGTGTGTTATTTCATTTTAAATATAAATAGTAACTTGATCATATTCATATCATTTGACCAATTCGAACTTCTTGATTTGAATATTTGAAGTATTGGGTAAAGAAGAAAGATTCAGAATAATTAGGAATAGAAAAGTCTATTTAAGTTTTCCATATCTTGATTTTTTATTGAACCTATAAAAAGATATAAGAGCCGGTGAATTAGAAAGAATTAATTAAAAATAAAAAGGTTTTTTTATGGAATATACATATCAATATTCATGGATTATCCCCTTCATTCCACTTCCAGTTCCTATGTTAATAGGAGTGGGACTTCTCCTTTTTCCAACGGCAACAAAAAATCTTCGCCGTATGTGGGCTTTTCCTAGTATTTTATTCTTAAGTATAGTTATGATACTTTCGGTCTATCTATCTATTCAGCAAATAAATAGAAGTTTTATCTATCAATATGTATGGTCTTGGACCATTAATAATGATTTTTCTTTAGAGTTCGGTCACTTAATCGATCCACTTACTTTTATTATGTTAATATTAATTACTACTGTTGGAATTTTGGTTCTTTTTTATAGTGACAATTATATGTCTCATGATCAAGGATATTTGCGATTTTTTGCTTCTATGAGTTTTTTCAATACTTCCATGTTGGGATTAGTTACTAGTTCGAATTTGATCCAAATTTATATTTTTTGGGAATTAGTTGGAATGTGTTCTTATCTATTAATAGGTTTTTGGTTCACACGACCTAGTGCGGCGACTGCTTGCCAAAAAGCGTTTGTAACGAATCGTGTAGGCGATTTTGGTTTATTATTAGGAATTTTAGGTCTTTATTGGATAACCGGTAGTTTTGAATTTCGGGATTTGTTCCAAATATTCAATAACTTGATTTCTAATAATGAGGTTCCTTTTTTATTTCTTACTTTGTGTGCCTTTCTTTTATTTGCCGGTGCAGTTGCTAAATCGGCACAATTCCCCTTTCATGTATGGTTACCTGATGCCATGGAAGGCCCTACTCCTATTTCGGCTCTTATACATGCCGCTACTATGGTAGCAGCGGGCATTTTTCTTGTAGCTCGACTTCTTCCTCTTTTTAGAATCATACCTTACATAATGAATTTCATATCTTTAATAGGTATAATAACAGTATTATTAGGAGCTACTTTAGCTCTTGCTCAAAAAGATATTAAAAGAGGTTTAGCTTATTCTACAATGTCTCAATTGGGTTATATGATGTTAGCTCTAGGTATGGGGTCTTATCGAGCCGCTTTATTTCATTTGATTACTCATGCTTATTCGAAAGCATTGTTGTTTTTAGGATCCGGATCTATTATTCATTCAATGGAAGCTATTGTTGGATATTCTCCAGATAAAAGTCAGAATATGGTTCTTATGGGAGGTTTAAAAAAGCATGTACCAATTACAAAAAATGCTTTTTTAGTAGGTACACTTTCTCTTTGTGGTATTCCCCCCCTTGCTTGTTTTTGGTCCAAAGATGAAATTCTTAATGCTAGTTGGTTGTATTCACCTATTTTCGCAATAATAGCTTGTTCTACAGCAGGATTAACCGCATTTTATATGTTTCGGATCTATTTACTTACTTTTGAGGGACATTTCAATGTTCATTTTCAAAATTATAGTGGTCAAAAAAGTCGTTCCTACTATTCAATATCTCTATGGGGAAAAGAAGTACCAAAAACGATTAAAAACAATTTTCTAAGTTTATTAACAATGAATAATAATGAAAGG